TTGTTTTTAATCCTAATCCACAGGAGGTCAAATTCAGACTTTAGACTGCTGTTCAATTATTTCAGTGTCATTCTCGATCTAACAAGAATGGAATCACGCTCTGTAGGATTTGAACCTACGACATCGGGTTTTGGAGACCCGCGTTCTACCGAACTGAACTAAGAGCGCTTTATTTTCATAAATAATTTCCAATACATCTTGCATGCATAATCGAAGAAATATATAATAGCCCTTGGCATAGAAGCTGTGAAAGAATAGGCTGCTGGAGGAAGAACCGCCCAAAAGCGGGAGAGAAGCGGAACGGGCAAGTCAGCCAGAGCAACTTTGAGGGAAGCCAGCTCCTCATCTGAGTTTGAAGGTCGGTGTCGAGGAATGGCATGGTCTCCGGGAGAAAGAAAGCCAAAGGAGCGAAAAGCACACCATCCTAGGTAAGCAGCATCTTTGAAGCGGCATCTCACTCAAGATACGCAATTCTCAGATCTGTCTTTTCCGGCCGATTCCATGCCACTCTACTTTGGACCCTCTTGCAGGAGCTCGGACTGAGTCTAGTTTAGGTCCATCCGAGGGTTTGGACGTCACTTCTTCACTTTTCTGCTTTTTGGATGGGTGCTCTCCCCCGAGTGAAGGCATAAGCCGTAGACAGTCACTAGTTTGATCGCTATGCCATTCTCGGCAACGATGTGGTGATAGCTGATCGACGAGTTGCTTCGGTCTACCTTGTTGAATCATCTACATTGATTGAGGACTCGATGTCAGAATGCATTCTTCGATACCCTGTTGTAGAAGTTTTCATCTAGTTCCTGTAGCTAGTCGTAGATGCATATTATAGCTGCTATCGGATCAGAGGTTCGGGGGATTTTTCACTTTCTTATTTGAAAATATATATTCATTTCATTCCTGTTGGATCTCTTGCTTTCAAGTTCTCTTAGTTTCTATGTAACTCAATCAGGACGTAGATGTAGATACGGATAGGGGTCAACCGGGTAACCAATCCCGGTGGCTGGATGACTCCTTCACCCTTAGATCGCAAGACTAAGGCAAACGAGGCGGAACCTCGGTGGCGTGATAGGCTGGTTCTCACCAGGGTCAGTCCTATCACAAAATTGGAGTTTCTAACCTCACTCTGCTTGGTAAGGCAGAGCCCTATGTTAGTCACATAGGCACCCCCCGGTTTCTTAGTGAAACTCATCAAGGTGAGGGTGGGCTAGCTTATAGCTATTCTATCACTCAGGGATCCAGAATGGAGCAACTGGGGGTGACGCGGAAGCCACCCGGGTGGGGCTGGTAAGATAATGATATCAAGCGGTCTAGAATAGAATCGAAAGCTCAAAAGGGAAGTGAAGGATCAGTTCCTCCCATGCAATGTGGCATGGCTCGCTCGTGACTCATTGAGGAAGGGGCACGGTTCGAGATTATGTGAAGGACCCTAATGCTTAACATAAATAAGAGGACAAAGTCTTCCATTGAATGGCTGGTTTACAAACCTGGGCTCAGACGTAAGTCAGGAGAGGATTTAGCCTCTTGGTGGACTACAAGTTGAAGAGTTCATAATGTTGGGAAAAAAACGGATCTGCCATTCCTACTCCCCTGTTATGTCATCCCTTACCTATGATTCCATCCTAGTTTTCGCCGCCCATGGTTCCGAGAGACCCAATTTATACATAATGAGCACCTCACCCCTTTCTTTCCTTGTAGTTGGAGTTGGGCAAGATTTCACTTGTAAATGGATTGGCTTTAGATGCGAGATACGGCTCATAACCACTGCTTGTGAACAGCTTGACTCCTGCTTTCCCGGCTACAGTACAGATTGTGCCAAAGACAGCTCGCTCCTGCTCAAAAATCACACAATAAGCCAAGGCAAGGCGGCCAGTTCTAATCTAGCTATTTCAAAACAAATTCTCATCTCAGGAAGACAGATCGAACTATTACAGATAGAACAGATAGATTGGTGTAGGCTCTAAGCCAAGCCTATCTCGTGTGCTATAAAATACACAACGTACTTTCCCGAGCCTTTCTCAAGCTATTATGTCTAGTCCCAGGTACAAAGAGGTGTATATATAGCGTTCTCCTTCCTGCCTCGACCCTTTCGGCTAAGAGGAAATCCGGAGCGACAAAAGCGATTCCGGTCTCCCCACCATTCATTTGAAAGGTATAAGGCACGCCATTCGGTCCTTTCTAAAGTAGTAGTGGTGGCTATCTCCCTATGATGGGATCTATTCCAACTTTACTTAATGTAAATAGTTGATAAGATTCGTGAACCCTGTTGAGTCCACGGGAAGATCTTCTTGTTCGGATTGCTAGCTTAGCTGCCCTTTTTGATACTACAATTTTCTTTTCATTTTACAGTTTACATCCAGGCCAAGTCCTTTTCTGCCTGTGGGAAACCAAGCAATTGATTCTCCCTGTGTCAATGTTATGGGTCCAATTCTAACTCTTTCATTGCTCTCTCCAGAAGCTTCACTTGCGACCTTATGCTTTCTATCCTAAATAGAGAAAGAGGGAAATAGGTCAAATCAAAAGACGAGGCTGAGCGTTAGCGATGGGCTGGGTAACGAAGGGTGAGTGTAACGATGGTGCGAAGCAGAGAAGGAAAGTCAAGGGCTTTGTGGGCTAAGGGATCTCGATATGCCCCTTTAGATAAGAGTCCGTAGGCCTAGAAGGCTCCTATGCCAAAAGAAAATGCTCTACATGACTAAAGTCAAGGCGAACGGCATTAGTACAGCTGTTAAGAAGACTCTCCGATGTTGACTTTGTAAACTAATAGGCCTTGGTAACCGGTAGGTTACTTTTGACATAGAATTTCTAATGGAACTACCGTCTATTGTATAGGGCTACTATATTCATTTGTACTCGTCTACTAATGCCGGTCGGATTAGCTACATCGGATTGACTACTACCCCAGGATGATAGGACCTGTTGGAACGGCTTCTTCTCTTTCTACCTACACATCTCAGAGCTCATACACCTGCGCATCTCACTAGCGTATCTCCTCTCTGTCCCGTAAGCATTTAGGGTCTTACTCTCTCTTCTCGGTCAGTATATTCCCCAAATCTCTCTCTCATTGGCATTGGCATTGGAATAGCCAACAATAATAGGTAATGAACTCCTTGGGATCGAAAGAGAACTTTTGCTTTGGTCTCGAGGAATTGTTGAGCGAGGCTGACTTTAGAGGTGTAAGCACCGCGAGTCTCAATCCAGTCAAATTCCTGTTCTATTACTGGCTCATAACTGAGCGAAAGGCATAATAGATTCTTGCTCTTCTTAGCCTTGCAAATGAGGCGGTTGATAGACCCTTCCTGTCCTAGTGGTATGGTTAACATAAACTTCTGACTCTGAGGCTAGCTCTAGGACAAGCGGAGGTTCTTCTTTCTCCTCTGGGGTTAAGTCCAATACTAATGTGTATCTTTCTGCTTTATTCACTTCCTGAACAGTTTCTGTGCCCATTCTGGATTGAATACCTGTATATCTTGGTAAGATTAGGGTCAACGGTTTGTGCCTGTCTATTCCATCCATCCCTTCGTGGAGTTAGGGCGTGTGATGTGTCCTTTCCGATGCCCTCGGCCGCATTTCGGAATCAAAGAGTCATGGTGCTTTAGTTGTGGGTTAGCAGGGATAAGTTGGACTGCGCTAGTAGTTAGGGTGGTAAGATGAGCACCGCGATCGAAGGGCTCACTCTATGGAAGTCCTCTCCCACTTGAAAGCTAAATAAGGACACAAATAATTGTATTCCATTCTTAGCAGAGGTTCCTTCCATCTAATCCCTCGAAGTACTTCGCTCACCTTCGAAGAGTGAAATGATCATTCAAAGCAGACTAACTAAAGGCATAGGGCAAAGGAGCTTAGAAGGGTGAGGGTGGCGGAGGGAATAAGGTATGAAATCACTTAGATAGAAGCATGTTGGATGACGGCCCCTATCGCTAATCAGAGACTTAATGGCAACAATTATGGATTCATAAATTTGGAGAAATAAGGTAATAGAAGGCTAGCTATATGCTTAACACAGCTAGTTCGAAAACGAGCCATCGAAGTATCTAACTGCGCATTATAGCTAATCTGTCTGAGCCATCTCTTTTGAAGGTATGACACCTGCTAGGTTGACCGCGCCTCGAGGGAGACTATGGTAAGGTCGGATAGATCGAGTCTTTTGATACTCTTATTCTTAGGATTGGGCCCCTCAGTAATGAAAGCTATTGAAGAATGCCTCCCACCCGAAAGAGAAGAAGACATCGAGAAAACAGGGTGGCTCTCAAACTGAAACACATGTGGTAGGGTCTCTCTTTGTGAGCATACCAACCCGAGTTGGATCAATGAGGATGGTGTGATCTGACCTCTCAATCGTGGGTTTCCCCGTTCGAGGACTCCCTCGCCTTTGTCTTTCCTTTCGGCAGAGAAGAAGACGGAAAAACAGAAGGGGATCTTTTTTTTGAAACTCCAAGGAGGATGGGCATGACAGAGTTTGGCAAGAATCATCCTTTCCTTTTTCAAAGACGACGAGCCGCCCACCTTCATTACCTAAGATGAAGAATTCTCACCCATGCTACGAGTCTGCGGTCAAGCGCAATCTGAGATCCCTCGTCGATAGACATGAACCAGGCGAGTCCGAATCCCTTTCTGTTTTGTCAGCTGATCTTACGAGCTTTCATAGAAAGCCTATATCTTATAGCGCGTACAAGAAGAAGTGGTGGACAATCTTCTCTGCGCTCTTTGACCTACCATAGATCCTTAGTGGTGGACCGATCGACCTCAAGCCCTATCGTCAAAGACAGACTCTTTTAGTGCAATGAGAGAGGTACTTTCAAAAAGTCAGTGGTAGGTTGTTCTCGTCAAGCAGTAAGGCGACAATCCAATCCTGAGCTTCGTCAATAGGCGTCCAATCCTGGGAAAAAAGTAGGGTAGAATCGCCGAGTCGTCTAGCCTAGTAAAAAGCAATAGCCCCTGCCTCAACTCCACAATCACAATCATTTGTAAAGTAAAAAAGGGTGGTTTGCTCGTGCAATCTACGATAAATTCGTTCATTCACATGTTTTATTTTATCTGTTTGACTCAGAAGGAGGAGAAGACGAAGCCGAAGATACAGAAAGAATCGTCTCCAGCGCACCGATGGGAGACGGGGCCCCCGCAAGGAAAAGTGCTGCTCTCATAACCGACTGTTTTTAATCTTTTTATGGATTTTATATATCTGATGTTCCATTCTGTCATAGGGGCTGCTGCACACTGATATAAATCAAATTGAATTACGTCATCCGAGTGAAAATCAGACGATTCCACAGTTTGACCTGTCTATTAATGTCACGTCCCGCCTGTGCAGACTGACCTTTCTTTCATGACACTCTCGGCCATAAGCTGTATTATGTGTTTTCGCTAGGACCTACTTCTTTCGGGGCTACTCTCCTCCCGCTAGAAATGTAATAATACATCGAGAGTCTAATCCCGTGGCCCCCTCCGGCCAAATCAGTTCATTTCGCTCTCAGCGACCGCTCTTCCTTCCTCTTCGGGTCCTCCTTGACTTATCTTTCTCCGGTCGTCCCCTCCGATCATGATCTACTTACTCCCTGTGATATAGCTTATGTTCAATAGGATCGAGACTACTCTAACAAACAATTGAAAATGAAAGGCAAGCAGGAATTGAACCCACTAATGGGCCAGCGCTTGGCGTTGACTCTAGCCCGTCTTTATAGGATAGACCTATTTATTCAGTTGTCTTTCCCCTTACCTTATCAGTAGATCGGTGGAGGCCCGACCCTGGGTCCGACCTTGATGCCATAGTTTGGAGGGGGCGGAGCAGTGGGTTGGAAAGAAAGAGTTGTAGAAAGAGAGGAATCGAGATAAAGTGCACTTTCCCTTGATGTCAGTCTATTCCAACAAAGCACACAATAAGTGAGATGAGCCTGCCAGCTCCGCCTTGGCCCTATGCCTTTTGGCCAGCTCGTCTGGACTTGGGACCGGTCTGCCCCCCTCTTGCAAGGATTCGGCGCCTCCACTTGATGCTTTACGCCCACGCTTCGTTCGGGCAGCGCTACTCGGATATGTCTTGCCAATCGCCAAAGCAGTGCTACTTCCAGGATTTTTTTCGGCCAAGCTCGGGAACCTTCCCTTTAGTGAAAGGCTCTATCCCGGAAGAGAAAGAGAGGGGGAAGGCCAGAGATCACAGGGATCGGGCTGGAGCTTGACAAGAGCGATACAGGAAACCATACAATCGAAGGCTAGCAAGAAGAAGCAAAAAGAGAGTCCTCCAGGGATTCATCACGAAGGCAAGTGCTCCAGCGGAAGCTATCAATTCAAAGGGAAGACCGGGTAGTGGTAGTTAACCGGGGGAGGGAGCAGCTCATCCGTCAGGATGGGATCCCTCTACTTCACGTTTTTGGCTTATCTTTTTCTTGCGTTGACGCTTCCAAAGCGGCTCCGTCTCCGCCTCAGCCTTCTCCGCTCCCAGTTGGGTATCTCCGAGGACTTGAGCTAAGGGATTGTTTACTGAACGTCCCATACTTGACCTATCGCTCCATTCGGTGAAGTACCCCCAACCATTTCTTTCTCTTTCTAGAGGTAAGAGGAATCAACCCGAAATGCGTGAACCAGTGCCCTTTTCTAAGACTCTTCTATATTAAATCTATTACAGGATTCAATCCTTCACACTTATGCGTGGTTGGAACATTTTTTGGTCATTAGTGGTTGATTGGATCAAACTTCCAATTATTGAGAGAGAGAGATAAGGTCTGATTCTAAGTCAGAGTTCGAACTGGTGCTTACACCGAAGCCCTTGCCCTTGCCAACAAGTGACGAACTACAAGTAAAGATAGAGTCCCCATAAAAATGAAGATGAGATTCGCTTTAGCTGGGTCTTGCAGACGGGAAGACATACCAGCATGCGGAAGAGGTAGAGGGACTGGCTTACTAGGTCGAAGCGACAAGCCTTAGTCAGTCTGTTTTGATCTGAACCTCGATCTCTATAGTTTACTTACTCATCACAATACAAAAGAAAAATCTCCTATATAAATAAGAACTATTCGTAACAACATCCGGGGACCACATCATTTATGTACGCTCTCGGCCAAGAAGGGCAACTACCTATCGCAAGATACCTCAAGCGAGGGGTAGCCTTACCCCAACCCGTACCGAACTTCAGTCTCATTTTTGCAGGGTCCGGGTAGGTGCAGGAAGTCGGAGAGAGAAGTACTGATTTATATAGGGCGCAGGTCCTCGTAGAATTGGTTTGCTTTCGCGGCAGCAGCGTGAAGGGATATTACCTTATTAAATTAAGAGCAATTTCTCCCCTTCTTTCATATAGCCTAAGACTATAAAAACCTATGCCTCTCTAACCGACATTTGTCCTTCAGTCCTTCGGGGAGGCCAGTTGTTCGTCTTGGAGAGAGCGCTCGACCGTCGCCATGCTTCTTAGACTGAGTCAACGCGCCTATTTACTGTGCGCCTATCTGTTATCTAGGAACCTGAGATTCGGCTTTCACATTTATTTATAAAGCTTCTGAGGTAGAAAAATCTTCCATCTGGGTTTTTGACGGCAATGACTAAGTATAGTCCCATTCTTCAACATTCGGAATGGCGATCTTGGCCCGACCCTCTTTCTTATAAGGTACTTTTGCTACAGCAGAGGGCAGTTGTTGCCAAGAGTGGAGTTCACGTGTCCCAAAGGGAAGTTGAGCTCCCTCTCCCTCTATTTTAAGACAGACTTTGAGTTTGAGCGGGGAGGGCGAGATGACAAGGGAATCGGCCAAAGGCATCTATCATCTCATCGGAGAAGCGGTCCTAATCTAATAAAGGGTTGCCTTGCCTTACCAAAAGGAGTTAAATGTAAATGGCAATCCCCGGTGCCAAGAAAGTCACCTTTATACTGCTCAATCTAATCCTGCCTAGCATATGCTGGCGTGGCAACAAAGGCCCTATTCTCATATTCTAGCTATGCTTGGAGCTTGCAATCCTTGAAAAAGCCCAACCCGCACATTGCTCTATGAACTGCACCTGCCTTCGGTCTTAGTTCGTAATGACAAAACTTCTTCTTTGAAGGAAGAAAGCTTTGGGACTGATTCACTGACTTCACCACCAGCAGCGGATAGGACCAGAGCTTCTATTTACTCAACAGCTCTTACTGTAACAGAAAAGACTGGCACCGGTTGGTTATTCAACAGCAGATAGGCTTAGAGCCAGTAGTTGCCCTTGGATTATTCAAATGTCATTGCAGATGATCTTCTCGGGCAGTGATATCCCCCAAAGCAAGGGTCCGATAGAAAGTACTGCTTATTCTAATTCGTATCTTAAGTCTTTCCAGTTCCTATTCAAGTGAACGGGGCATCTTTGCATTCCTCCTGGCTACACGAATAGGAAAAGTTTCAGTTGTTATCGGAGCAGGTAATCTCTCCTGCCCTGCTTGTTGAGACTCGTCTCCATCCTATCTGCTCTTGTGCTAATGTTGAAAATCTGATTCTAATGGGATAAAAATAAATCAAGAATAATCAAGAAATAGGATGCTTAAGCCAATAAGATAGATAAAGCATACCCCTCTCGTAAAAAAACTATGTCACTTCCTTCCCCAGCGTTTAGTGGAACGTGAGGCAATCTCGCCTCTATGCTATAGGCAGTGGAGACCTGCTCTTATACTCAGTATAAGTAAGGTTCTCCTCCGGTAGTCAAAAGAGAAGTCTGAGTTCCCCTCTCTTTTCTCGTGGAAGAAGAGTCAGATATAAGGATACCTCCTAGATTGAAGAAGCGCACTCCCATCCAACCTTATTCTATTCCGGTTAAGCCTTATCAGTACGCCTGGGAGCTGTGTTCTTCCTGCCATGAGATTGAATGACCTGTTTGAGAGGATAGCTAGCCAAGCTGTCTATCACTGACTGCCGAGCTTTGAAAGAATTTATATCATGATTGACTACTATATGTATGAAAGTGCTCGACCTATAAACTTGACCTACCTACCGTAGATAGATGCGATGATTTATGGCCCTCGAGAATGCTGTCGCTAACCTGTTAGGGGGCCTGGGAGTACCATGAGTTGATGTGTAGAGATAGGACCGGTCGAGCTATTCTATCCTTCTCGGGGTTAGTTGCGAAGCTAGTTCCCGAGTTCTTATAAATATAAGAAAAGCAGATTAGTGTAGAACTGCCCAATCCATCAGATGTAAGCACCTACCTGTCCTTCTCAGCCCAGAGAACTCACTTATAGAAGAGCTTAGCTACAAATCTGACTTGAATAAGAAGGGCTCCAACTCTTCTAGCATGTCTTTTCCCGTCCAAGACCATATAAAGAATAATAGAAAAAGGAATGGATCCCCGTTTTTCCTTCCCAGAGGTGAGAGCTTTCTTTACCGAGAACTAGGCTTTTGCTTCATCAGATTTATACCCCTTATGTCACTGAATTGGATTCCTTGCCTTGGGGGATACACCTTCTTTACGAAAAAGATTCTTCTTTCTTTTATTTCTTTTTTTTTAGAGTCTAAGACGGATTTTTTTTAGATGTGTGGTACCAATTGTTCTGATTTAGCACCATCAGCTGTCTCCTCTACAGCACTGGATAAAGGGACATCCGATTTTTCGTCTCAAAAACCAATCCAACGAAAACATCCGACGGGGGGCCTACCGGCGACTCTAGTTTTTCTTTCTTCTAGTTGTAGTGCTAGATTCGTTTCCTATTTACGGATAGAATTCGTATTCCTTTTTCTCTTTCTGATAAGAACCCCCTATCTATGGGTCTTTTTTGGCTATCCTTTTCTCTCGGCCTCCAGTCTGACTATGATAGATAAGGGGGAATCCAAGAAAATAATGGAACAGAGGTTGTACCTCTCTTCAACCACTCCTGTCCTGGAGCAAGCTTAGCCAGAGCCATCCCATCCTTGTGGCAGGAGCCCTACAGGTCACTTGAAAGCTGACTACTGGCAGTGTCATTTCATATAACGAAGGCCCATGAAAAAAAAAGAACGACTGGAAACACTCCATTCATCATGGTGTATGGTGCTGAAGCTATCATTCCCCGGTCACCAGTCTACGATTG